AAATTATTCTGAGGGTCTCCAAGAAGATCAAAAAATAAGAGAGTTTATCAAAAATTATGTTCAAAAGAATATGAGAATATCCTCCGGTGCCGAGGGAATTGCCCGTATAGAGATTCAAAAAAGAATCGATTTGATCCAGGTCATAATCTTTATGGGATTCCCAAAGTTATTAATAGAAAGTAGACCGCAAGGAATCGAAGACTTACAGATGAATCTACAAAAAGAATTTCATTATGTGAACCAAAAACTTAACATTGCTATCACAAGAATTGCAAAACCTTACGGAAATCCTAATATTCTTGCAGAATTCATAGCCGGACAATTAAAGAATAGAGTTTCATTTCGAAAAGCAATGAAAAAGGCTATTGAATTGACTGAACAAGCAGATACAAAAGGAATTCAAGTACAAATTGCAGGGCGTATCGACGGAAAAGAAATTGCACGTGTCGAATGGATCAGAGAGGGCAGGGTTCCCCTACAAACCATTCGAGCTAAAATTGATTATTGTTCCTATACAGTTCGGACTATCTATGGGGTATTAGGCATCAAAATTTGGATTTTTATAGACAAGGAAGAGGAATAAGAAAACGTTCATTGTTTTTTCCTTCTATCCATTCATAGAACAAAAAAGGAAAACTCGTTCATTCTTTTTCTCGCCAATCAAACGAATTCTGAATTCTTTAATTCTCTAGGGTTAAATAAAAATGATTGTTATGCTTAGTGTGTGACTCGTTGGTTTTTTTAGGGTTAGGATTAAAAAAACACCGGCCCGGTAGTATAGAAACCAACTCATTACTTCATATTATCTGGATCTAAAGAACCTGTCAAGATATGCTAAATCAGTCATATCTTTATAGCAACTGAAATTTTTTTAGAATGAAACTTTCATTTTAAGTTTAAAGCAAAATACAGAACAAGGGTGTGGATAAATGGAAGGGTGAAAGAAAGAAAGAAAAAGAATATCAATGATATAGAATTCCAATATGTAAGGTCTATGGGTCATCTCATAAAAGACAGTGTAATAAAGCATCAATACTAATTGATTCATACATAATGAAATATGAAATGAATCCTTCTTATAGATTATAGAAGAAAAAACTCAAGAGCTTCGGGCCAATAAAGACTAAGAAGGTTGACTCAAAAATAAATTGGATTATGAGCTTCATTGTAAAATTATGACCTAACCATTTAGTACGAAGTGGTGGGGACGAAGGAACCTGTGAATGCAAAAGATTTGATTCAACAAATGAATCTTAATGATTCACTAGTTGGGATGGCGAAATGAACCAGAAATCAATTCATCTATTCGGAGAAATGATGAACAAGTGCTAGGACTGAAATAGAAGTTGCAAGAGTAAACATTCGCCCGCAGAAAATAAAGATTTATTTAAATGATGAACAAGTGCTAGGACTGAAATAGAAGTTGCAAGAGTAAACATTCGCCCGCAGAAAATAAAGATTTATTTAAGACGCTACAAAAATTTTTATAAAAATATCTATTCAAATTAATTGAAATTCAATTTTGAATCCTTTTATTTGCGAGGAGCTGGATGAGACGAAACTCTCACGTCCAGTTCTGTAGTAGAGATGGAATTCCGAAACAACCATCAACTATAACCCCAAAAGAACTAGATTCCGTAAACAACATAGAGGACGAATGAAGGGAATATCTTATCGAGGTAATCATATTTGTTTCGGTAAATATGCTCTTCAGGCACTTGAACCCGCGTGGATCACATCTAGACAAATCGAAGCGGGTCGACGGGCAATGACACGAAATGCACGCCGTGGTGGAAAAATATGGGTCCGTATATTTCCAGACAAACCAGTTACAGTAAGACCTGCGGAAACACGTATGGGTTCGGGGAAAGGATCCCCTGAATATTGGGTAGCTGTTGTTAAACCGGGGAGAATACTATACGAAATGGGTGGAGTAACTGAAAATATAGCTAAAAGGGCTATTTTAATAGCAGCATCCAAAATGCCTATACGAACTCAATTTATTATTTCGGGATAAAAATGTAAAACCGATAGAAATGAGTCTTGGGGATAACAGAAAACCGCGGGTTTCTTTTTTTGGACAAAAAATATTTCTTTTATTTTATTCATCTTTTGCATTGGAAGAATAGACTCAAAAATTCATATGATTCAACCTCAGACCCATTTAAATGTAGCGGATAACAGCGGGGCTCGAAAATTGATGTGTATTCGAATCATAGGAGCTAGTAATCGTCGATATGCTCATATTGGTGACGTTATTGTTGCTGTGATCAAAGAAGCAGTACCAAACATGCCCCTAGAAAAATCCGAAGTAGTCAGAGCTGTAATTGTTCGTACCTGTAAAGAACTTAAACGTGACAGCGGTATGATAATACGATATGATGACAATGCTGCAGTTGTAATTGATCCAGAAGGAAATCCAAAAGGAACTCGAATTTTTGGTGCAATCCCCCGCGAATTGAGACAATTTAATTTTACTAAAATAGTTTCATTAGCTCCCGAGGTATTATAAAATAAAATCAGATTCTGATATCTTTGGGGTATTTTATTTGAAAGAAATAGATTAATTCGTAGATTGTGTCTCACGCATATACCTTGAAAAATTCATATTCATAAAAAAAAAAAAAAAGAAAAACATGTTAATTATATCCAATTTTGAGGCACCAAAAATTTTAGTTCATCATGGGTAGAGACACTATTGCTGAGATAATAACCTCCATACGAAATGCTGATATGGATAGAAAAAGAGTTGTTCGCATAGCATCTACTAATATTACCGAAAATCTTGTTAAAATACTTTTCCGAGAAGGTTTTATCGAAAACGTCAGAAAACATCGAGAAAAAAACAAAAATTTTTTGGTTTTAACCCTGCGACATAGAAGGAATAGGAAAAGACCCCATCCCTATAGAAATTTTCTAAATTTAAAACGGATCAGTCGACCCGGTCTACGAATCTATTCTAACTCTCAACGAATTCCTAGAATTTTAGGCGGGATGGGGATTGTAATTCTTTCTACTTCTCGAGGTATAATGACAGACCGGGAGGCTCGACTAGAAGGAATCGGCGGAGAAATTTTGTGTTATATATGGTAATCCTTTTAATATCCAAATGGAATCCAAAACCTCTTTCTATTTGTAAAAAAAAAAAGGGGGCGAGTTGTCTAATATTGTTTCTCCTACATTAGTTGATACTTCAAGGGGGCTTTACCTGGAATGAAAGAACAAAAATGGATTCATGAGGGTTTAATTACTGAATCGCTTCCCAACGGCATGTTCCGGGTTCGCTTAGATAATGGAGATCTGATTATAGGTTATGTTTCAGGAAAGATCCGACGTAGTTTTATACGGATACTGCCGGGAGATAAAGTCAAAATTGAAGTAAGTCGTTATGATTCAACCAGAGGGCGTATAATCTATCGACTCCGAAACAAGGATTCGAAAGATTAGGTGGTTTTTATTCAATATGATTCGAGATGCAAAATTTCAAGAAACTTATTTTCTACCAAGAAATAGATTCAGAAAAAAGATAAGGAATGACAAATATGAAAATAAGAGCTTCCGTTCGTAAAATTTGTGAAAAATGTCGACTAATCCGTAGACGAGGGCGCATTAGAGTAATTTGTTCCAACCCGAGACATAAACAAAGACAAGGATAATCAGACTCACTAAAGGTCTCAACGTACAAATAAAGAATCTGTTTTGACCTGAAATGGATATATCCATACATTTCTGACTCATATTTATGAGATGATACAATATGGCAAAAGCTATACCGAGAGCTGGTTCACGTAGAAATGTACGTATTGGTTCACGTAAAAGTGCACGTAGAATACCAAAGGGAGTTATTCATGTTCAAGCAAGTTTCAATAATACTATTGTCACGGTTACAGATGTACGAGGTCGAGTGGTTTCCTGGTCCTCGGCCGGTACTTGTGGATTCAAGGGTACGAGAAGAGGGACGCCCTTTGCCGCCCAAACTGCAGCAGCAAATGCTATTCGTACAGTAGTAGATCAAGGTATGCAAAGAGCAGAAGTCATGATAAAGGGTCCCGGTCTCGGAAGAGACGCCGCATTACGAGCTATTCGTAGAAGTGGCATACTATTAACTTTTGTACGGGATGTCACCCCCATGCCACATAATGGCTGTAGACCTCCAAAAAAAAGACGTGTGTAGAAATGAAGAGTTACGAAATTTCAAGAGAAACAAGAGAAATAAATAATTCAGTCAAATAAAATATTATTACTATGGTTCGAGAGAAAGTAACAGTATCTACTCGGACACTACAGTGGAAGTGTGTTGAATCAAGAACAGACAGTAAACGTCTTTATTATGGGCGCTTTATTCTGTCTCCACTTATGAAAGGACAAGCCGACACAATAGGGATTGCGATGCGAAGATCTTTGCTTGGAGAAATAGAAGGAACATGTATCACACGTGTAAAATCTGAGAATGTCCCCCACGAATATTCTACTATAACGGGTATTCAAGAATCGGTCCACGAAATTATAATGAATTTGAAAGAAATTGTATTGAGAAGTAATCTATATGGGACTTGTGACGCGTCTATTTGTGTCAGGGGTCCTGGATATGTAACTGCTCAAGATATCATCTTACCGCCTTATGTAGAAATCGTCGACAATACACAACATATAGCTAGCTTGGCAGAACCAATTAATTTGTGTATTGGATTAGAAATCGAGAGAAATCGCGGATATCTTATAAAAATGCCACATAACTTTCAAGATGGAAGTTATCCTATAGATGCTGTATTCATGCCTGTTCGAAACGTAAATCATAGTATTCATTCCTATGAAAACGGGAATGAAAAACAAGAGATACTATTTCTCGAAATATGGACAAATGGGAGTTTAACTCCGAAAGAAGCACTTCATGAAGCCTCCCGTAATTTGATTGATTTATTTATTCCCTTTTTATATAAGGAAGAAGAAAACTTACCTCTAGAGGACAATCAACACGGGGGTCCTTTATCCCCTTTTAC